ATAATGTATTTCATAAATCTAAGTGGAATAAGCAAAGTGGATTCCTTGTTGGTTAGTCGAGTTCCAATGAAAACCACACAATTGGAGGAAATGTCCGAATTTGCTATTTAGAAAATCAATAAACTAAGGTTTTGTCGTTCTAGATATCGGATTCAACGGAAACAATTACAGCAGTAGGGGGGGAAATCAAAAAACAAGTCGAGCAAAATTATACAAAGTTATATACAAGTTGCTACCCCCCCTTAGTCTTTCTTTAATTGAATTTCGTTTGATTAGACGGAAGTTACTTAAAAACTTCCGCTTTCTTTAAAAGATTCTGAACAGTTCCTGTGGGTTGAGCACCTTTTTCAAGGAAATATAGAATAAGAGGAACGTTTAAATAAGTTTGATTCTTCATTGGATCATAAAACCCCACTTTTCTAAGATCTTTTCCTTCTCTTCGGGATCGAACATCAATTGCAACGATTCGATAGACGGCTCATTGGGATAGATGTAGATGACCAACACCCCCCCTAGAACCGTATAGGAAGTTTTCTCCTCGTACGGCTCGAGAAAAATGATTTGCTTCGAAGTTTTGTCTATGTATGCAATTCTAATAAATTAAATGACAAATGGGCCTAGAAAATCAATTAGACTCTGATTTCAATCTTTTTTCCTTCCTGAAAATGAAAAAGAAACCATTCGTACTCATAACTCAAGTTGGATAACTCTCAAATAGCTCAAAGGAAAAATCTTTAGTCACTTTCATTTATTGAGTGGTCTTTAACCCCTTTTGTTTTGTTTGTCTTTTGTCTCGTTTCAAATTCTATTTGGATTCTTTAGTCTGATCCAATTAGTGAGACTATCGAGACAATTAAAAAGGTCTTTCCTTGTTCTTAGATCCTTTATCCTTATTTTAAATCATTGGGTTTAGACATTACTTCGGTGCTTCTTAATCCTTTCAAAGTGGCAGCAACATACCCCTTTTTTGATTTCTTTCTATCAAAGAATCCTACGGACAGTTGATTCACGTGTGATACACTTTGAATCGAAAAAGTTTACTAAATTCTAACAAGTCTTGCTTTTGAATTGGAAACTTGCTCGAATTGGATCCTTTCGATTTCTATATATGGAAGATACGTTTACGAAGTTGTTCCGATTAATTGGCATTAACCCTAGATCCTTGCCCCCGAGAAATGAATTAATCCTTTCTACTCGAGCTTCATCGTGGACTATTTACAACCCAACAAAAAATCGAGTGTAACAGAACAAACAATGTCGAGCCAAGAGCACTCTCATCCTTAGATAAATCGAAAATGGTGGATGGAAAAATCCACAACGGATCGTGTCCTTCAAGTCGCACGTTGCTTTCTACCACATCGTTTCAAACGAAGTTTTAACATAATATTCCTCTAATTTGGAACCGGTATGGAATTGATTCAATTATGGAATCATGAATAGTCATTGGTTTAGTTGTACATAGACATCGTAATCTAGGCTTTTTCTTCTATATATGATAATATGATATGAAACGATTTTTCTGAAAAAGTCTTAGCAAGACAGCATCTTTCACATACATAAATAATATATAGATAATAGCAAGAAATCGAAATATATAAACGAATAACTTTTTTAATCTGCATCTTCAAGTGACTCAACAGGATAGATTAAACGATTTCCTACTTTTTGAGTACCAAATAAAGATTCCACTTACAAGCAATCATTAAAAATATTTAATAAAAATAGTTCTAATTGAAATGGAAAAAGTTTCCTATTTAGACATCATTATTTAATTTGAAGAAAATTGGACAATAAGCATGACGTTTGATCTTCATAGGAAGATAAGTCTTTCTTTTTGAATTGACTCATCACTTTTAAATAGATAAAAGAAAAGAAAAACGAAATCCAATTTTTTTTCATGAGATGGATAAAAAAATGATCTAAGTTAAGATTTGAATCTTTATTCTTTTCGTCTGATTACGAAAATCAAAAAAATAAGGAGGGTTTTTCGTATCTATCAGATAGACTGAAGAGTTGTCACTGTTATAGATATTCTATAATATAGAATTTAACTAATTTAAGGTATCAAAAATCTTTTTCACAAAAACCGAAAAATTATTGTCATTGAAATAGAACGATACATACCATATAAGCGAAATATTTCCTCATTTTATATATTTTAGATGATATATATTTATAGATTTTGTTTAACATGGGATTAAATAATATTTCACAATAATCGACTCTTATCATAAAGTGAATAAAAGGGTGATAGGGGAAATCATCCCTGCCTCAATTGTTCTGTAGATTTCCAATTTTTAGTTAGAACCAAACACGAAATACCTAAATAAAATGAGATTCAAAGAAAATATATCGGCTCCATAACATATTTCTATATGATATGTAACTTGATCATTTGTTAATGAGATTCGAACAGACACAGATATTAAAATGAATACGGATTTACTCCTATCCACTGACCTACTTCTTTCTATAGTCATAATGGAGCATAAAAAAATGGATATGTACTGGGACGGAAGGATTCGAACCTCCGAATGGCGGGACCAAAACCCGTTGCCTTACCACTTGGCCACGCCCCATTTCAATTTCTAATCTACACTAAGAAACAATAATATTGGTATTGGTTGTTTGTCAACTCCAGTCCAAATATCTATATATCTATAGAATAGATTGGTACTAGGATTTTGATACATATAGATATAGAATTCAACTTAATTTATTGATCATTACATAGAATTCAATTAAGATATTGTATGAAAGTATGATTTCTTCTATTCTCCTTTGAGAATTGGAGGATTTTTGATTGGGTGGGTTCAAAGAAAAAGAAGGATTTTTTGTCTACCTTACTTACTTTCTTCCTTGTTCCTTATATCAAAAACTCAATCAAAATGCAATTATCTCCAAGAACAAAATGTCTGTTATGCTTAATATCGTTAGTTTGATCTGTATTAATTCTGCCCTTTATTCGAGTAGTTTTTTCTTCGGCAAATTGCCTGAAGCGTATGCTTTTTTGAATCCAATCGTAGATGTTATGCCAGTCATACCTGTGCTTTTTTTTCTCTTAGCTTTTGTTTGGCAAGCTGCTGTAAGTTTTCGATGAGATCCTTAATAATAATATCTTAGAAAATGCATGATTTCTTCGAGAAAAATTCTAACAATTGAGAAAATCAGATAAGTTTTAGAGTATGAATCCTAGATTAGCACACTGAAATTCTTGGATAGTCGCCATAAATCCGGCTTACCCCCATTTCCTCATTTTTGACCCCCTTTCCAGTGAAAGACCCTAACCCCATTAGGGTCTCCCACAATATCGAATTTGGATATGAAAGAAGTTTTTGATAATGAAAAACAAATGAATTTGTGACAATTCATGAAAAAAACCTGATTTCGTGGTGTCAAAATAGGATATGTGGTAGAAAAATGGAAGATCTATTCTCTTTTTTTTTTCCAAAAAATCATCTTGGAGATTGTGTAATGCTTACTCTGAAACTCTTCGTTTATACCGTAGTGATATTTTTTGTTTCTCTCTTTATCTTTGGATTCCTATCTAATGATCCGGGGCGTAATCCTGGACGTGAAGAATAAAATCCAAAGGGTTTTCCTTGGGAAATTTTCCAATTTTCTTAGGATTTTATCTATTCCACACGCTTAACTAAGATTTTCAAAATTGAAAAATAAAATAAAGCAAGTCATTAACGGAAACGGAAAGAGAGGGATTCGAACCCTCGGTACAAATAACTCGTACAACGGATTAGCAATCCGACGCTTTAGTCCACTCAGCCATCTCTCCCAATTGCAAAAGATAATTACTACATTACACATAATGTAAGGAGTCTTTCTCTCTCTTTTTTCTCTATTCTAAACTAAAAGAGGGGCTCGAGCCCGCCACTAATCGAACTAAAGAAAAATAAGGAAGACCTCCTTGTGTTGATTTTGTTCGAAAGGCCCTTGTTATTCTGATGGCCTGGCCTGGTCAGTACCTAGCCGGGCCTTTTTTTTTTGTTCTAACGAATTATAGATAAATAATGAATCTGATTTGAAAACACAAACATTTTTTTTTATTATATTATTATATTCAATTGAATATTTTATATTCAAGCAACAACAAAAAGAATAAAAACTGTTTCCATTTTTTTCTTGTTATATTTTATTTCATTTTCCGAACTAAAAAAGAAACTATAGATTCTGGACAATGCATTTTTCTGTTATGATTGTAGTGTTTTTTTCGATCCGTATCTATCTTCTTTCAGCAAAAAAGAAAACTTTAGTTATTTAATTTCAATTATTAGTTATTTAATTTCAATTAAATGAAGCCTCTTTTCCGAATCTCATTAAATTTTTATCTACCCACGAAAAAGTTCAACACTCCAAGTTTGATGATTCTTTGATGATCCTATCTTGATCATGCTCAATTATCTTGTTCGACAAAAGCTCCATTTGTATACAATAATCATATTGTAGCGGGTATAGTTTAGTGGTAAAAGTGTGATTCGTTCTATTAGCCCTTTAATAGTTAAAGGGTCTTTCGGTTTTATTCATATTCCGATCAAAAACTTTATTTCTTAAAAGGATTTAATCCTTTACCTCTCAATGATAAAGTCGAGAAAAAAATACACATTCTCGTGATTTGTATCCATGAGTCACTTATAAATTGAAAAGTTGGATTATGAAATTGCGAAACATAATTTTTGAATTGGATCAAGACTTCCAATTGAATAAGTATGAGTAAAGGATCCATGGCTGAAGATAAAAAGTCAATTTCCAATCGTAACTAAATCTTCCATTTTTTTTGGTGTCTAAAGAAAGAAATTGAAGCAAAATAGCTATTCAACGATGTCTTTGGTTTACTAGAGACATCGCCATATTGTTTTAGCTCGGTGGAAACAAAATCCTTTTCCTTAGGATCCTCTCAAATAGAAATAGAGAACGAAGTAACTAGAAAGATTGTTAGAATCACCTTCTTCTAGAAGGATCATCTAGAAAGCAATTCATTTTGTTTG